CTAGATAGATAATATAGATAACTAGAAAAAGAGCAAAAATGAGGGACGAAATAGGAAAGAATCTCGGGTTTATTTCTTTGTTAATGCAGTTCCAACAAAAAACGCCCAATTGGAGAAAATGCCAAAATTTGATATGTATTTTATATGTCTCGTTGATCCAATTACTTCATTTATTCACTTGATCTTTTTCTATCCATCTTATATCAAATTCTATCAAAAAAATAGATTTTTGTCATTATATAACAGGTATTCTATGGTAACAATAATAAATGAATAGAGTAAAACAAAAAGGGGGGAATAGTAGAAAAAAGTTAGACAAAGCTATATATGAATCACCCCCACCCTCTTCTCTCTCTTTTTTTTTTATTTATTTCATTAATTGACTTTCGTTTGATTAAAATGAAATTCTGTAAAAACCCCCGCCTTCTTTAAAATACCATAAACAGTTTCTGTAGGTTGAGCGCCTTTTTCAAGAAAATATAGAATACCGGGAATATTTAAATAGGTTTGATTTTTTATCGGATCATAAAAACCCACTTTCCGAAGATCTCTTCCTTCTCTTCGAGATCGCACATCAATTGCAACGATTCGATAAAGGGCTCATTGGGATAGATGTAGATAAACTATAACCCCCCCCCTAGAAACGTATACGAAGTTTTCTCCTCGTACGGCTCGAGAAATTAGAAGTTAGATCTATGTATAGAATTAGAATGTTAAATAGATCCATACCATCATTAAATCAATTAGACTATGGATTATTTAATCCTTTTTTATTCCTCTTTATCAAAAAAACCATTTTGTATTCTCCTAACTCAAGTTGGATAACTCTGAAATAGTTCAAAAGAAAAGCCTTAGGCATTTCATTTTTTGAGTGGTCTCTAACCCCTTTTTGTTTGTCTCGTTTAGAATATATTTTGATTCTTTATCTAGTTGTCGAGACAATTGAAAAAGGGTATTTCCTTGTTCCAAAATACTTTATCTTTGCCTGGAATCATTGGGTTTAGACATTACTTCGGTGAATTTTAATCATTTCAAAATGACAGCAACATGTCCCTTTTTATGATTTCTTTCTATCAAAAAATCATACGAACGGTCGATTCCCGCATGATACACTTTTGATCAAAAGAGTTTCACTAATTCCAACAAATTTTCCTTTTTTTATTTGAAACTTGCTCGAATTGGATCCTTTCGATTTCTACTAGATCGAAAATATACTTACGAAGTTGCTCCAACTTATTAATTGGCACTAACCTTAGATCTTTGCCCCTGAGAAATGAATCAATACTTTCTACTCGAGCTACATCATATACTGTTGACATTAAACCCCAACAAAAAACAGGGGTTCTAATGGAACAGAACAAAGGATGTCGAGCCAAGCGCACCTTCATTTCTATAGAATAGAAAATGGTGGTTGTAAGAATCCACAACTGATCATGTCTGTCAAGTCGCACGTTGCTTTTTACCACATCGTTTCAAACGAAGTTTTACCATAACATTTCTCTAGTTTGGAACTGATATGTAATTGATTCAATTATGGAATCATGAATAGTCATTTGTTCGATCGTTTCATAGAAATCTATATTTTTTCTTCTTTTATATGAATTGGTGCTTTCTAAAGTAAAGAAATCTTATCAAGAATTAAATTTCAATGCATTTTTTATTTTATTGAATAATGCAATATTTTTATTTTCTTTATTAATTTATACATAATTTCTAAATATTACGAATAAAAAGTTTTTTTATTAAATCTACATTCCATTTTCAAGTAGCCTAATAGGATATATTTAACAATCTCAGATTTCTTCGAGTATCAAATAGTCAGAAGAAATGATTCAAATAGTTATTTAATTGAAAAACCCTACCTCATACCAATATCACTATTTGAATAAAGTTTTACTAAGGATCGCATTTGATCATAAATAAATCCATGATTCAAAAAATATAGATTGAAACAATCGAATTTCTTTTTTTCATAGAGTGAGAGTAGAGTGGATAAAAAGGGTTGATGGAAAGGAAGATTTAGGCTCTTTTCTTTCATTTCAGACTGAAAACGAAAACAAAAAAAAATCGAAAGAAAAAAAAGAAATTTACTCTATCTATCAGATAGACTGAACAATTGTCATTGGACTTAATTAGGAATATTCTCTTTTGAATATTTCAAATTAACGAATTACAAATCTTTTTCAAAAAAAAAAACCTTATCAACGAAATAGAACGATAATAAAATAAGAAATTCAGCATTTCCTCATTTTTCGCGTAGTTTCTTTCCCTGGAGGTTCAATAATTTTTATTTAAAGCAAGGGGAATAGAATAGTGTGTATGAATCCCCCGGTCTCTATTATTACAATTACATCAATTTCGAATTATTTATTCGAGCAAATGAAATATGAGATGAAATATTTAAAAACGAGGTTCAAAGAAAATACATGTGTTACATATGTAACTTGATGATTTCTTAATCAGATTTCTACAGACACTGCTATTGAAATTGATATCTTACATTGTCGATTAACTCTTATTAGCATATGGATATAGTTCGGAATAACTAACTCAAATAGGAATGTTCTAAGGGAATGGATATACCATGAAAGGTACATTCAATCCCTTATTTTACCTTTTTTTACTTTATTTCAAATTCTTGTGATCTATGTTCCTACCTTACCTAGATCATAACTCGATATAGCTCCATCTGTATGTATTTGAACTCAATTTGAGAAAAAGATATGATTCAGAGAAAAATAGAATGATTAAAAATCAGAAATAAGAATCCCATTCTATCCATTCAATATTCTACTTTTAAAGATAAAGAGAAATTAGCTCAAAAAGACAATCTTTCATTTCATTAGTCTGATAATGTCTATTTATATAGAAATAATAGGTATTTCCTGGGACGGAAGGATTCGAACCTCCGAATACCGGGACCAAAACCCGTTGCCTTACCACTTGGCCACGCCCCATTTCGATTTTTATTCGATACTACTAAAGACTAGTATCGGTATTGTTTATTCGTCAATTCCAGCCCAAATATCTATGGACTCTATTGTTCCTGGGATTTTGACACGTGTAGATATAGAATTATCTATAGAATAAAAAGAATAAAACTGAATTTATTGATCATTACATATAATTCAATTAAGATATTGTATGAAAGGATGATTTCTTCAATTCGCAAAAGAAAATAGAAAAATTTTTGATTGGGGCGAGTTCAAGTTCAAAAAAAAAGATTTTTTTTTTGATCTACCTTACTTTCGTCATTTTTACCGTATATCAATTATCAATAATAATATATTATTATATTAAATCAATCAAAATACAATTATCTCCAAGTCAAAAAAAAAAATGTTTGTTATGCTTAATATCTTTAGTTTGATCTGTCTTAATTCCGCCCTTTATTCGAGTAGTTTTTTCTTAGCCAAATTGCCTGAGGCCTACGCTTTTTTGAGCCCAGTCGTAGATTTTATGCCAGTAATACCCGTTCTCTTTTTTCTCTTAGCCTTTGTTTGGCAAGCTGCTGTAAGTTTTCGATGAAATTTTTAATACTGTCCTAGACATGATTTATTGGCGAAAAAAATCCTAACAATGGATAAGATCAGATAAGTCTTACAGTATAGTATGAGCTCTCGATTTAACTAATTCTTAGATAGCTTAGAGAAATCTGAATCACCCCATTTCCTCATTCTGATTCCTTTTCATTTATTGAATAATCCTATTAAAGGCCCCGCGGGGGTAGGAAAGACTTTTTTTGGAATGAAAGAGGTGACTCTTATTCCAAATGAATTTCTGAAAATTCTTTTTTATTTCTAGAAACCCTTTCATTTATTGGTGTCAAAATAGGATATGTGGTATAAAAATGGAGAATCTATTCTCTTTTTTTTTCAAAAAAAAATGATCTTGGAGATTGTGTAATGCTTACTCTCAAACTCTTTGTTTACACAGTAGTGATATTTTTTGTTTCTCTGTTCATCTTCGGATTCCTATCTAATGATCCAGGACGTAATCCTGGGCGTGAAGAATAAAAAAAGAGGCCTTTCCTTTTACTTGCTTAATTTTTCAATGTTCTTAGGATTTTATCTATTGCACATCTTTAATTAAATAAAAAATCAAAAAAGGGGTTCGAAGAATTGGAATTTGAAAGATAAATAAAATACCGAGTCATCAACGGAAACGGAAAGAGAGGGATTCGAACCCTCGGTACGAAAAGCTCGTACAACGGATTAGCAATCCGACGCTTTAGTCCACTCAGCCATCTCTCCGAATTGAAAAAGGATAATTACTATGTTACATAGTTCCATTACACAAAATGGAAGACTTGAAAAAATCCCTTCTTTATCTATTTTAGATATATTATTTTACTATTTAGATAGTATTTTACTATATTGATATATACAACTTTAATATATACAACTTTGATAAGCAACCCTATTTAGATAAAGAAAAGGCTTAAAAGAGATATTTCGAATAAAAAAAAGAATACCGAAAGAGTTTTTTTATTTTCTTTTCACGGCCCGGCCTGGTCAGTACCTAGCCGGGCCTTTTTTTGTTTTTGTTCCAAATCAAATCGTAGATAAAATGATTTTGCTTTATTTGAAATATAAAATGCTTGGCTTGTTATTGAAACAACAATCAGAAGACGGACTATTTCCATATCTATGATATAGAATCAAAGTTTCGTTTCTTATTTCTTATTATATTACTTTATTAATATTATTCTTTCTTTTTTAAGTAAATAAATAAAAAAAGAAAAAAGAGAATTGTCGATTGTTGTGCAATGCATTTTAATGTCATGACATAAATAGTTTTATAGAGCCCTATCTGTTCTGTCCAAAATCCTCGAAAGAACTTGTTATTTAGTTTTTTTTTTAATTACTAGTACTCTTTTCTTATCTTGATTACGTCGGATTTCCTTGTTCGACAAAAAGTTCATTTCTATACAATAATCGCATTGTAGCGGGTATAGTTTAGTGGTAAAAGTGTGATTCGTTTTATTAATCCCTTATATA